AACCCCTTTTTTCTTTTCGTATTATTTTGTCTACTATACCTGCTGCTGTAGCATTATAAACTGTATTGTTACTCTTGCTCCCGTCGGGATAAATCTGACCCCTTCCCCTGTTTCCGCCTACGTATATAGGATATTTTAAGAAGTGAACATCTTTCTTAGTAGCGGGGTCGGGGGAAAGAATAGGAAAGGTTATTTCACTATATTTTTGACCAGGAGCAGGGCCTATCACAAGAATATTTTTTTTATTTGGGCGATAGCTCTGAAAAGAAAGATTTCCTATCTTTTCTTTCATCTCGGGAGAAATCCGATCGACAGGAGCTAATTCAAAACCCTCCGGTAAAATAAGAACAGCCCCTACATTCAAAGCCCCCTTTTTACCATTAGCAAGAACTTGTTTTAGTTGCATATCATAAGGGATTCGAACAACTGCTTCAAATACAGTATCAGGAAGTACGGCTTGTGGAACTTCAATATCCACGGGCTTATTAGCTAAATGGCAATTGGCACATACAATACGCCCAGTCGCTTCTCGTGGATTTTCATAACCCTGCTGTGCAAAAATGGGATATGCACTTGAAATGGATGTCCGAGTTATGATATATATCATGAGCGATGCGGAAATGGATCGAGTAATCTGTTCCTTTATCCAAGAAAAAGTCTTTATAGTTTGCATGGTCCAACCGTTGATCCCGAAAATTTCTACAATAAATTGGGTAGGTCGCTAATATAGTTCCCTATCCGCGATTCTGCTATTTACTGGAATAATTTTACTGGAATAATATATAAATCTCCGGGATGGGTAGAAATATAAAGAGTAAGTATGATTTTCCATACTTTGCTTATGTACAACTACAAAGTAAGAAACATTAGAATTGGATTAATATTAATTAATAATTAATATTAATTAATTTAATATTAGTGGATCCTTTTTCAATCATTCATTGAATGATAAATCACTACAAGTGACGGAGAAACACGATTTAAATAACGGAAAATCCAAAATTTAAAAAGTGTATCTAGAATGACTGGAAAAGTAGAAACAAGACCAGATAAAATTTGATCATTATGAACAAATCCAAAATCTTTGTAGACAGAGCCGATAATTAGTTCCCAACCATGGGGCGAATGGAATCCGATACATAAATCAGTTAATAAAAGAATAGAAAAAGCTTTTATCGTGTCACTTAAGTTATATAGGAATTCCTGAGCCCAAGAGTTAAGAATAACAAGTTCTTCATTACCCCAAATAGAATAACCACTTAGAATAATGAAACAGATTATATTTGTCGAGAAGTGCAAAATCGTATGGATACGATCCTCGTTGTGTATCTTGATGAATTGGATCGTTTCTTTGTGGATTCCTATACGAAGGTTTTGTAGATGTGTCTCCGAGTATTCCTTGATCATTTCCTCCAAGAGAAGGATTTCCTCTAATTCTATGAATTTTTCTAGAATATTCTTTTCTTGAATACCATTCAAAAAAATTTCGGATTGCCTAGTATTCCACCAATTAGTAACCCAAGATTCCAGACTTTTATTAAATGAGAGAGAAATCCACCAGGGCAAAAATACTAGAGATGCAAGATATAAAAGAGGAGTGAATGCTTTCTTTTTTGCCATTTTTCATTTCATCTGTGAATTTTTAATGAACCCACCTCATTAGTCGACTCTATGCGATCCAATATTTATCTCATGCATGAGTTCTATTACAAGGTATCGAACCTATGAATCTATTCACTTTTTTTATTTGTGATTTCGCAGTTTTTCTTTGAATCTAGAAAGAATACAGAAATAGATTAAGAATCCACTTCGAATGAAGAAATAATCAAAAAAATATTGTTTCCAGATATCGCAATTAGTCAAATTCGAAGCAAGTATCTCCTTTCGATGAATGCCCGAAAGAACCACTTCATTTAAGTAATGAATATTATTTTCTATCATTATATCAAAATACTTCAATCGGTACACGCAAGAAATAGGCCAATTCGGCAGCTTTTTGTTCAATTTCCCGTGGAGTAACATTCTCATCAGTACGAGTCAGGGGAATGGCCCCCTGACCTCTGATGTCCATATAAAGGACACGACGAGCATAAATACCCTCTTTAACTTCTATTCTGACGGACTTAATATCTTTTATAAGGAATCGGAGGAAGATGCGACGATTTTTTCCAGGAAATCCCCAACGAAAAATACACACCATTCCTTCTTTTCTATCAAATCGATCATAACCACCCCCTACATTCAACGAAAGTGTGCACCACAAATAGGAGCTAATAAAGAGACCCGCGATTCCATAGAAAGACATCACGATCCCCTGTGGAAAAAAAAGGATTTGCTCAGACGGAAATAAAGATATCAAATTTCTACCAAGATAACTCGAAGTTCCAACCAATAAGAATCCTAATGACCCTAAAAAAAGGATAACGGCCCAGCAGAAATTACTTGTTTTTCGAGACCCCGTTATAGGTTCTATCCATATATGTTCTGATCGACAACTCATACTTGATCCGGTTTCGTTTTATTGGAATTAAGAAAATACCCCAGACTTTACTCTTTTTGTTTCCGAAGTAACTCTCATCAACTAGTACTAGTTTGCTGTGAACCTTTAAGAGTAATTCATCAAATTGGTTAGATTTAAAATAATAACATACCCTTCGTATGATCCCATCGATATACATATAGATACACCGACTTTACATTTCAGCCATCCGTCGATCCTGATATATTTTCAAATATATAGAATTCCTTTACCCATATATCATCTTTCTACAGGCATAAGCATAAGAGCCTCTCCTTTATGTTCGGCGAAAACCGCATGTTATACCATATTCCACTAAATAAAAATCTGTGTTATGATACAAGTCTAAGCTTTGAAAAAAATGGATGAGAGTTGGGCCCATCAGATCTAAACAGTCTTATTCTTTTGAACATGAAGAGATAAAGAAGCCATTGCCATTGCCGGAAATACTAGGCCTACTAAAGGCACCAACACAGAGGGAAAGTCGAAAGTTGTCATAGAATGGATACCTCGATTTACTATTTGTACATGTTATTTTTATTTATAAAGATATCTTATAATAATTATAATTAAGAATTGTAATTATTATTAATTAATATTTATCAAATTCGAATTTTAATTAGTATAGATCTAAGTATATATCTAAGTGAGTATATAATGGACTTATTCATCTTTCTATATGAAAGATATGTAAAAGATATATATGATAATCGCCTTTATTATTATATTCTTTTTTTTCTTCGTCTTTTGCTCTTGTCTTCTAATAATTTAATAAATAAAAAGTTTCTTACAAATTATCGAAAGATTCGTTAGAATCCGACCCAAAAGGGATTCTTAATCAAAATGGGATTCGCGGGAGATATAGAAAGAGAAAAACTCTATATCTATATTTTCATTTTCTATATTTGAATTATATATACGGACGTAAGACGGGAAGAGGTCATTTTTTTTTATTTTCCTAATTTCACGAAAAGAAGAATTCACTCTTTTATCTGAGGCTTCTTAATTAGTAATCAGGAATATAAATATAGAAAAAAAGAGTTATCCGCAACTTTAACTTTTGATTCTTTCTACAATTAGATCTTATGTCAACAAAGAAACCCCGTTCGTCTTATTTTTACTTGGATTCCGATAAACTAACTACTTGTTTGCTACAAATAAAAAAAGGAACTTAATGCTCTTTAATTGAATTTTGATTCAAAGGAAAGAAAGCGTGGAGCTGAAATAACTCACTCAGAACGCTTTTTAAAGGATTACGTGGTACGATTAGATCGAATAAGCCCTTCTGGAATAAATATTCAGCCGCTTGTGAACCTTCAGGTACTGTTTTATTCAATGTTTGTTCAATTACTCTTTTACCCGCAAATGCAATGTAAGCATTGGGTTCGGCAATAATGATATCCCCCAACATACCAAAACTAGCAGTCACCCCACCCGTAGTAGGAGATGTAAGGATTGGTACATAGAATAACTTTTTATTTGATTGATAATCATATAAAGCAGAAGATATTTTAGCCATTTGCATCAAGCTCAAACTTCCTTCTTGCATGCGTGCCCCCCCGGAAGCACACACTATAATAAGAGGTAGAAATTTTTTAGTAGCGTACTCAATCAAACGGGTGATTTTCTCCCCGACCACGGATCCCATACTACCCCCCATAAACTGAAAATCCATAACCCCGATTGCTACGGGAATACTGTTTAGTTGGCCTATGCCTGTTTGAACGGCCTCAGTTAATCCTGTCTTTCTTTGATAAGAATCGATACGATCTTTATAAGGCTCCTCCTCCGAATGAAATTCAATGGGATCCAGAGAAACCATGTCTTCATCCATAGGATCCCAAGTACCCGGATCGATCAAAAGTTCGATTCTATCTGAACTACTCATTTTCAAATGATATCCACATTGTTCACAAAGATTCATTTTTGATTTAAAAAATTTCTTATAATTTAATCCATAACAATTTTCACATTGAACCCACAAATGCCTGTATTTTTGAGTTACATCCAGATCATTAGAACTTTCTCTTATAGTTAAATCACTATCATTCGTGCTGGTTCTTATACCGGAACCCTCAATCTCACCACAAATGGAACTATAAATGTAACTGTTACTGTAATTGTCACTACCACTTACAATGTAAGTCTCAATAAAGATTTGAGACTGAAGATAATTGTCAATGCAACTATTAATGTGATTATTCCAACTGTATTGAGTATCATACATGTAATGATCATAGTGGGGATCGTCACTGTTAGATCCATTATTCAGATAACTAGAATTCCGATAACTATAAAAAGAACTTTCTAGTTCACTCTGAAAAGAATGACCATTGTCAATCTCGAAAATATGATTTTCAATATCAAAATATATGGAATAACTGTTCCCATTACTATCCCTAACTAAAAAAGTTTCATCAGAGATGAAATTCCGAATGTCCTTGACGCCGAATAAATGATCAACATTACTGTAATTAGAATT